GATTATAATTGGAACCCCCCTTTCTACGGATCCATCTCACATCAATAACTCGGCCCCTTCCACCTATAGGTAGTCTTAGCGAAGTTTCTTTTGAAGTGGATACCTGAATGCCAAGTATAGCTCGTAATAATCTATCCTCTGGGGCATATGATGATTCATTCGCTGTCTGAGGTGTTAATTTACCTACTAAGATATCACCTGTTTCTATCCAAGATCCCAGCATAATAATTCCATTTCTGTCTAAATTTCGGAGTAAATGAGCCTCTAAATGCGGAATCTCCTTAGTTATTCTTTCAGGACCTTGGCTTGTTACATGAGTCTGAATTTCATATTTCCGGATGTGAAAAGAAGTATAAATATCTTCATAAATCAGACGTTCACTAATTAGTACTGCGTCTTCAAAATTGTAACCTTCCCATGGCATATAAGCTACTAATACATTTTTTCCTAAAGCGAGTTCCCCACCAGCTGTGGCCGCACCACCCGCTAGAATTTGTCCCTTTTTAATATATTTACCCCGCCGAACCTGAGTTTTTTGATGCATAAAAGTATTCTTGTTGGAACGTTGATACATAACTAATGGAATGCTTAGAGTATCCCCATTACTTGAGAAAACGATCTTGTGAGTATCAGTATAAATGATTTTTCCCTTGTGTTCGGCTATAGCTGAAATACCCGAATCTAGAGCCGTTTGGCCTTCCAACCCAGTTCCAACAATGCACTTTTCGGAACGAGAAAGGGGAACTGCTTGGCGCTGCATATTAGAACTCATTAAAGCTCGATTCGCATCATTATGCTCGATAAAAGGAATGAGGGAAGCTCCAATAGAAAAATATTGGAAAGGAAAAATGCTTCTAAGATGAATCTCTTCCCATGCAATAGTCAGGAATTCTTGACGATATCGAGCCGGAACAACCTGTTGTTCTTGAATACCCCGATTCAAGGCCAAAGAATTTCCTGCTGCTACCATATAATATTCATCTCTATTTGGTGATAAATAAACCATCTGTGCCTCTTTTGATCTCTCAGATAATTCATAAAAAGGACTCTCTATAGATCCCCAATAACCAACCTTAACATGAGTAGCTAATGATCCAATAAGTCCAACATTGATTCCTTCGGACGTGTCAATTGGGCAAATACGTCCATAGTGACTCGGGTGAATATCTCGTATCCGAAAACTAGCAGTTCGCCCCGTCAATCCCCCAGGACCCAAATAACTCCATTTTCGCCCATGAACAATTTGTGTCAACGGATTAGTTCGATCCAAAACTTGAGATAAAGGGTGTAGGCCAAAAAACGATTCATAAGTAGTTGTTAATGAAGTTGAAGTTACCAAATTTTGAGGAGTCGGTATCAATTTATGCCTGATTGCTCCACATATAGTTCCTCGAACCGCATTTTCTAAACGAACAAGAGCCAATCCGAATTGATCCTGTAATAGATCTGCGACAGAACGAATACGTTTATTTTTCAAGTGATTCATATCGTCAAGTATACCCATTCCAAATTTCATTTCAATCAAATGATCCACAGCAGCCAATAGATCTTGTGGTAACAAAAATGTATTGTTTTGGGGTATATCAAGATTCAGTCTCCGGTTTATATTTCGTCGACCAATCTTTCCTAATTCACATCTTTGGTAAAAAAATTTCTTTTGTAATTCCTTGCATAAGGACTCAGAAAATACCGGATCTCCCCCTACCCCTACACAAGCAAATTGTTGATAAAACTCCAGAATAGCATTTTCTTTTGACCCAATCTTTTTTTTCTCTTTTTCATTCGGGAAAGACAAGAAAATCTCAGGGTAACAAACATTATCTAGAATTTCTCTTATATTCGAACCCATAGCTGATGATAGAACTAGAATAGATATTTTTTGTTTTCTACTTACACGGGCCCATATCCTTGCTTTTCTGTCAATTTCTAATTCTGACCTTCCCCCCCAATCCGATATTATAGTACTGGTATAGACAGAAATTCCGTTATGTTCCAATTCTGAACGGTAGTAAATACCAGGACTTTGCAATATTTGGTTGATCACAATTCGGTATATTCCATTTACTATAGAGGTTCCAAAAGAATTCATTATAGGGATGTTCCCAATAAAAACTGTTTGTTCTTGCATATTTCTATCGGTTTTCCAAATTAAGACCGCGGGTACATATAATTCAGAAGAATATGTGAGTGATTCATATACAGCATCTCTTTCTTTTATCAAGGGCTCTACCAATTGATATGTTTCCACAAATAAATTAAATTCAATTTCTTGATCTCTATCTTCAATTTTTGGAAACTTATGAAATTCTTCCGCCAAGCCCTGATTAATGAACCTAAAAAATCCCTCAAATTGTATCTGACTAAATCCAGGTATTGTGGACATTCCTTCATTTCCATTCTGGAGCATCTTAATCTGAAGTTTCCTCTTTATTGAAAAAATCCCATTATTGGCTTAGCTCACTATTCATCGAACCATACCGATCGATCTAGCAATGATGGAATGGGTATTCTGTTTACTGAATCACATAAAATTTTAGCCAACTCTATCCATATATATCATACGTATGAACGGAAGCAAGACAGAGAAATGGAGGGCATTTTTTACGCAAGTTCGAATTTGAGCCAGGTACAAATAGAAAGAAATTAAAATTGATAAAGCATTCCTGGGAAAAAATTCTGTCACTTAGGTTGACGGAGTCTTTTATCGGTATCGGATAAGAAAATTGATCCAATTTCTACCCAATTCTTTTATTATGATATTACGATCAGGGTACAAAAAATAAAAAAGAAATGAATTTGGGAATCAATCTGCTCTCTATGAATGAGATAAAAACAGAAGAATCAGGAATAGCATAGAGTTTAACTATTTTTAGCACAAACGCTCAAAAAGTAATTCGCAAATCTTTTTTGGTAGTAGAATTTATAAAATACAATTGAATTGCGTACGTAATACTCATAGGAGTAATCTTTAGGAAGTACATACCGGCACATGCCGATATAGCTATCCATATATCGCATCTTTTCTCATAATTGAACTTGGTGCAACATAGGTCAAGTCGCACTCGATCAAAAATCATAATGTCTATTTTTTATTCATTCGGTATCCACGTATAAAAATTCCAGCTCTGTAGTTTACACTGTTCTGGGGTTTACATATACACATATAATATTATAATTAATATTAAAATATTAATATTTAGAATATAATATTAGAATATTATAATTGATTATAATTGTAATTGATAATAATTAGTCGTAAATCAATTGGATTTTTCATCCATTAAGGGAATACAAATGGAATTTGGCGACATGGCCAAGTGGTAAGGCGGGGGACTGCAAATCCTTTATCCCCAGTTCAAATCTGGGTGTCGCCTGATCAACAAAAAAAGACTTGGAAGTTTTTAATCCTGCTGATTGAACTTGACAAATTCTTGCCCCGCAAAAGCATAGGCAAGGGACTAGATCTGTCGATACTTGATTTTGAGAACCCGTAGGTCCTATAAAAGACTGTCATCTTTTTTATCAAAATTGATAAAAATCTGGTTTCTGAGTGTGGCTCAAACAGATACCAATAAGTCTGAAGCAATCCAATCTTATTAATGCATTGGTTTGGGCTATTCTGAATTGAACCAAATAAAAGAAATAATGATAATTCATTCTATTCTGGGCATCAGAACTATGAAAATAAGAAGTCGTAAATCTTGGTATCCAAGGATTCCTAAGGTTAAAGATGTGGAAAGAACTGAGCGAGGATACTTTGTATCCAAACTCAGGATAGGCTCTGAGTGCTCAGAAATGAAATAAAAATGGTTATTCTTCTTTTCTTATTTTTTTTTTTTTCTTCTATTTCATTATCTATCTTATACACTTATATATCTTATATATATTTATATATATAATAATATATAAAATATAAATATAATATAAATATAATAATAATATATATTATATATTTAAATATTTAATATTTTATTTAATTTTATATTTTTTTTATATATTTTTATATTTTATTTTATTATTTCCAATTTTCCAATTCTTTCAATTTCAATAGAATCTATTGACTAAGAAATAAAGGACCTTTTTACGAGTGGATTCGTAAAATTGTTTCATCACTAGCCATAATTAAGAATCCTATTTTGACTCTGCACCATTGATTCCACTATAATTATGAATTAATAATGGAATAAATACTTCATTTCATAGAGATAAGGGACATCATTCACATGGATATAGTAAGTCTCGCTTGGGCTGCTTTAATGGTAGTGTTTACATTTTCTCTTTCACTTGTAGTATGGGGAAGGAGTGGGCTTTAGAGATAGGAATATTAATATTACTAATTTAGTACTTTACTGAATAATATAATTCTATCAATTGTGATCGTTTTGCCAAAGCTGAAAAAAAAAAATACCTTGACTTAGTTTAGTTTATCTATATTCGTTTAATTCTAAATATTAGTAAATATTAGAATTAGATAATTATATATTTTTTATATTATTATTTTATTATTATTTATTATATTATCTAATAATTATCTAACTAATAATTTAATATATATTAGATATGTATAATTGATATGTATAATTATGGTATATATATATATATGATGGTATTATAATATATGCACACACTATTCTTCTTACATTAATTCTTTAGATGGCCTTCCGGATACATATACATAAGCATAAAAAGAGATATAAAAAATCAGGAATTCAATCAGTTGGTCTTGCAATTATTTTTGATGGATCGAAATGCATACAAGTGGGTGTGGAGAAAAAATATAGAATTTAGAGTGCTATTTAATTTTGATGTATGTCTATTTTGATGTATGTCTAATATATATTACTAATAAATAATTACTTAATTACTATTAGATTATTAGTAGATTATTAGATATATATTATTATATACTTTATATACTATGTAGATTATTAGAATTAGATATTAGATATATATTATAATATATTATATTATTAGATATATATATTATTTATATTATTAAT